TCAAATATGAAAAGAAAATATAAAGAAATGAAAGGGGATCAGATTCTATTTGTACTGTATCGTAGATGAATCTTGGTTATTCGCCCCCCTCAACTCCCCTAGACTAGACTTTTAGGTTTTTTAACTTACCTTTTGTAATAGTAATATCTATGAAGTATTAATATTTTCTTTTATATACTTTTTATACATATACTCTTTACTCATCTTTAACTATTTTATTCTATAAATATAGAAGGAGTACAGTACATCCCCAGATATTTAGATGGATAAATATGTATCATGGTTTATACTATTTAATGAATATGCATGTCGACCCATATAAATTAATTTGTAGAATAGATACTCATACAAATTGTTCATGTGCCAGGAACCAGATTTGAACTGGTGACACGAGGATTTTCAGTCCTCTGCTCTACCAGCTGAGCTATCCCGACCATTCCTTACGCATCATCCTCATTTTAATAGAGGACTTGGGTCTATGTCAATTAAAAAGACGAAAGGAGGATTGCAAATTCTTATCCAGGCCTTGGTAGAATTTCTTGGATCTTTAGAAAAAAGACTTTGTAAGTTTCAGTACAGTACGAGTAATAAAATGAATTATTAATTATTCAAATTTAATATGGGATTCCCTTCTCAAAGATGTTCATTTGTACGTGTTTCATATAAATCCCAAGGCTTGTGATAAGAAAAAAATTTTCGCTCAAATACGTTTGTAGAATTAGAATGAACGAGAAAGATAACGAATTTAAAACTGCTAACAAAATGAGAAGATAGGATAAATAATTAGGGAATCAAATGGGCCTTTTTGGGGAGTGGGGATAGAGGGACTTGAACCCTCACGATTTTTAAAGTCGACGGATTTTCCTCTTACTATAAATTTCATTGTTGTCGATATTGACACGTAGAATGGGACTCTATCTTTATTCTCGTCCGATTAATCAATTCGTCAAAAGATCTATCAGATTTTTATGTAGTATTTTTATGTAGTAAATGATTTGATCAATGAATATTTGATTCTTTTTTCAACTTATAATTGATTCACAACAATTCTTTAATTTTTCATGAAAATTAAAAGAAATACGGATTTGGGTTGTCATTAATCGTTTGAAGATAGTATTTCAGTACGTATACATATATAGGTTTATTCTTCATCCTTTCTGGAGTGATTCCTTTACTAATGCACCGTAGCCAACTCCATTTGTTAGAACAGCTTCCATTGAGTCTCTGCACCTATCCTTTTTTTTTTTATCGCCTTCTGAACCCTTGTTTGTTTTCAGAAAACTGGATTTGGCTCAGGATTGCCCATTTTTAATTCCAGGGTTTCTCTGAATTTGAAAGTTATCACTTGGTAGGTTTCCATACCAAGGCTCAATTCAATTAAGTCCGTAGCGTCTACCTATTTCGCCATATCCCCCTTTTGGTTTGTGCTTAGGATTTCATTATGATACCCTTTTCCTTTTTATTTCATTTATATTATGGTATGATGGAACTGTTGAATTCATTAGATAGCGGTTCTCATATTGAAAACTGTTTTCTTATACTTATATTTTATTTGGTATTTGGATTTCTTGTCTATCTTCTTTCATCTCTCTCGGAAACTCATATTTGATCCAATTAGAAAAGATTCTATTATTTCTCTATTCACAAATCAATATATAATATAGATAGATCCATATCACATATTATAGTATACTTAAATACTATAAAGTATATAATTATATAAATGTATAGTATTATTACACCTAATATTAGAATTCTACTTAAAATATATATATTTTCCATATATTTTCCTATTTATATCGTTTTTAGCGTACAATCTTGAATACTTGAACGGTCGATTCTTTTGTTTTCGTCTTAGCTCTTATCTTTGCGAACTAAAAATAACTAAAAGGGAATATAAGATAATCAATTTAATATTATAATATTATATTATTTAATATAATATTAATAGCCATAACGAATCTAATGGCTATAACTAAGAATTCTTTTTTTTTTTTTTTAAATGAAATTTATAATGAAATTCTTTCGAATATTATAATGTATAATCTTTTATAATGTAACTTTTATAATGTAATTAATATGTATTCTATATATATATAGAATACTAGAATAATATTTAATTATTAGATTATAGTAATTTAATTACTAGATTCTCTTTAACTTTAAAATTCTAAATAGATTAGATAGAAAATGAAAATTTTTAATGTAAAAAAATGTAATAAAATTAATGGTTTAGTTTATATAGTAATTTAATACTAATAAAATATTTTATTATTAAAAAAATAGAAAATAGAATTAGATTAGTAAAAAAAAAAAAAAAGAATTTTGAATTTCAAATATTATTGAAATTCAAAAATTCAAAAAGAATCTTACTATCTAATTAAGCGAATTAATATATTAATTGGTATATTAATTGTTATGTTCTATAATATTCAAATATCCGATATTTATTTGAAATTCTATTATTATATAGTCTTTAATAATATTTTTTATTAATATA